AGTTGGAATAATCACATTTTTAATTGCATTGATAGTTATCTTCGTTCTGAAATCAGTATTGATAATTACATTTCAGGCGGTAGCGACAATTACAGCGACAGTTACATGTATAGTTACATTTGTAATGAAAGTGTAAATAGTAGTGACAACGAGAATTCCAGTATAAGAATTAGCACAAATAGAAGTGATTTCAATATGAGAAGAAGATATAATGATCTCGATATAAATAAAAAATACAGGCATTTGTGGGTTCAATGCGAAAGTTGTTATGGGTTAAATTATAAGAAATTTTTTAAGTCAAAACTAAATGTTTGTGAACAATGCGGATATCATTTGAAAATGAGCAGTTCAGATAGAATTGAGCTTTCGGTTGATCCGGGTACTTGGGATCCTATGAATGAAGACATGGTTTCTATGGACCCCATTGAATTTCATTCAGAAGAGGAACCTTATAAAGATCGTATCGATTCTTATCAAAGAAAAACAGGGTTAACTGAGGCTATTCAAACAGGCATAGGTCAACTAAATGGTATTCCCATAGCTATTGGGGTTATGGATTTTCAGTTCATGGGGGGCAGTATGGGATCCGTAGTAGGTGAGAAAATTACCCGTTTGATCGAGCATGCGAGTCGTAAAGCTCTCCCTCTTATTATAGTTTGTGCTTCGGGAGGAGCGCGCATGCAAGAAGGAAGTTTGAGCTTGATGCAAATGGCTAAAATATCTTCCGCTTCATATAATTATCAATCAAATAAAAAGTTATTCTATGTATCAATCCTTACATCTCCTACAACCGGTGGGGTGACTGCAAGTTTTGGTATGTTGGGAGATATCATTATTGCCGAACCTAATGCCTACATTGCATTTGCGGGTAAACGAGTAATTGAACAAACATTGAATAAGACAGTACCTGATGGTTCCCAGGCGGCTGAGTATTTATTCCATAAGGGCTTATTGGACTCAATCGTACCACGTAATCTTTTAAAAAGTGTTCTGGGTGAGTTATTTCAGCTTCACGGTTTCTTTCCCTTAAATAAAAATTCAATCAAGTAGAGCATTCAATTAAGTTATTTTATTTGGGGCAAAGAAGTTATCGGTAAAGAAAAAAAGAGGAGTTCGTTTTCATTACGGGCATAAAATAAATTTATATTGTAAGAAGAATCAGAAGTTTCGGATACTTTTTTCCTTTCCCCCCAGATCCGTATTTTATACCTATAATTGGTGCTATATTCCTGATTAGGAATCAGGAAGTTTCGATCAACAGGATAAAAGAATGCATTTTTTTTGCAATATTTTATGAAGAATAAAGAATTTAATCTTATCCTCTTACGTATTATAGAGATAGAAAAAATCAAATCAAATAGATAAAATTATAGAATAAAAATCGTGCATATTTCGATATCTACCGCGAGGACTCATATTTAGTTCTACATTCCTTGCACTTATTATTCTATACTTATAATAGATATACTTATCATAAGATATCTTTATAACAGGTACAAATTTTAAATCGAGGTATCCATTCTATGACAACTTTTGATTTACCCTCCATTTTTGTGCCTTTAGTGGGCCTAGTTTTCCCGGCAATTGCAATGGCTTCTTTATTTCTTCATGTTCAAAAAAATAAGATTGTCTAGATCCCTATGAAGCAGACGCTTTTATATCTAACCAATTTGATTAATTATTTCTAATGGTTCACATCATAATAGTGCTAGTTGATGAGAGTTACTTCGGGAACAAAAAAAGTAAAGTAAAATTCATTTGGGTTATTCTCTCAATTCCAATAAAATGCAACTTGATCTAGTATGAACTGGCGCTCAGAACGTATATGGATAGAACTTATAACGGGGTCTCGAAAAACAAGTAATTTCTGCTGGGCCTGTATCCTTCTTTTAGGTTCACTAGGGTTCTTATTGGTTGGAACTTCTAGTTATCTTGGTAGGAATCTGATATCCTTATTCCCGTATCAGGAAATCCTATTTTTTCCACAAGGCATCGTTATGTCTTTCTATGGGATCGCGGGTCTGTTCATTAGCTCCTATTTGTGGTGCACAATTTCGTGTAATGTAGGTAGTGGTTATGACCGATTCGATCGAAAAGAAGGAATAGTGTGTATTTTTCGTTGGGGATTTCCTGGAATAAATCGTCGTATCTTCCTTCGATTCCTTATGAGGGATGTACAGTCGATTAGAATCGAAATTAAAGAAGGTCTTTTTCCTCGTCGTGTCCTTTATATGGAAATCAGAGGCCAGGGAGCCATTCCCTTGACTCGTACTGATGAGAACTTGACTCCACGAGAAATTGAACAAAAAGCAGCTGAATTAGCCTATTTCTTGCGCGTACCAATTGAAGTATTTTGAAATGAGAAGAATTAATGCTTTGTTAGCATGGGGGAGGGGACTAAGGAATCCTCATTTTATAGAACTTAACTTCAGTTTTTTCAGAACACTCATTCGAGCAAAAGCCGATGTATATGGAATACACAGAAAAAACTTTTTTTGTGTAAACAAAAAAAACTAAATTATTTCAGACTAGTAACAAGTCTAAGAAGTATGGGTTCTTCACATATCTCAGAACATTTCAGAATATAATCTAGAATTCGTCTTTTTTTGGGGCCCACTATTTTATTTTGAATTGGTAGGTTAGATACAGATGGATTCTATATTGTAAATAACCCCTCTTTTTTTTTGTCAAGCTATTTTTCTTTTTATACGCCTTTTTCCTGCTTGATCATCAATGATTGGATCCCTTAATAACTATAAATATCCAAACTTTCTCAGGTTTTGCTACTCATTTTCGATTTCGACATTATATCAATTTTTTCATAATTTCCCTCAATTATTCCTGGGCTGTAGGTAGCCCTTCGAAATAATGGATCTAACAAAGGCAGCTGTTTCGAACATTCATCGAAAAGATGCAATTGTTTCAAATTTGACTAATTGAAAGACCCGGAAATTTTTTTCTTCATTCGAAGCAAACCTTTATTCTTATTTCTATATTCTTTCTTGATCCAAGGACTAACCAATAAGTGAAAAATAAAAAAGGAGTCTTAGATCCATAGGTTCGATACCTTGTTATAGAACTCATGCTTCATAGAAATATTCGATCGGATAGAGTCGACGAAAGAGGTGGTTTCATTAGTAATTTACAGATTAAAAATGCCACAAAAGAAAACATTAACTACCCTCACATATTTTGCATCTATTATATTTTTACCCTCGTGGGTTTCTCTCTCATTAAAAAAAAATCTGGAATCCTGGTTTACAAATTGGTGGAATACTAGGCAACCTGAAACGTTTTTGAATGATATTAAAGAAAAGAATCTTCTAGAAAAATTCATAGAATTAGAAGAACTTTTCTTTTTGGACGAAATGATAAAGGAGTACCCGGAGATACATATACAAAAGCTCCGTATAGGAATCCACAAAGAAACGATACAATTGGTCAAGATGCACAATGAGGGTCATATTCATAGCATTTTGCACTTCTCGACAAATATAATCTGTTTCGCTATTCTAAGTGGTTATTCTATTCTGGCTAATGAAGAACTTCTCGTTCTTAATTCTTGGGTGAAAGAATTTATCTACAACTTAAGTGACACAATAAAAGCTTTTTCTATTCTTTTATTAACTGATTTATGTATCGGATTCCATTCGCCTCATAGTTGGGAACTAATGATCGGCTCTATCTCCAAGGATTTTGGATTTTATCATAATGATCAAATTATATCTGGTCTTGTTTCCACTTTCCCAGTCATTCTAGATACACTTTTAAAATATTGGATTTTCCGTTATTTAAATCGCGTATCTCCGTCACTTGTAGTGATTTATCATTCAATGAATGACTAAAGACTGGTTCACCGATATTGATCAAATCATAATGTTTGTTACTTTGTTTGTACATACATAAACAAAGCATTAAAAATATTACTCACCTTTTATATTTATACCCATCCCAGAGATTCTTCCTGTATTCCATTCCAGTCAAATTATTCCATTACAATAGCAGAATCGTGGATAGGGAACTATACTAGTAACCTACCTAATTTATTGTAGAAATTCTCGGGATCAACGATTGGACCATGCAAAAAAGAAATATCTTTTCTCGGATAAAGGAGCAGATGGCTCGATCCATTTCTGTATCGATCATGCTATATGTAATAACTTGGCCATCTACTTCATATGCATATCCCATTTTTGCGCAGCAGGGTTATGAAAATCCACGAGAGGCGACTGGGCGTATTGTCTGTGCCAATTGCCATTTAGCTAATAAGCCCGTAGATATTGAGGTTCCACAAGCGATACTTCCTGATACTGTATTTGAAGCAGTTGTAAGAATCCCTTATGATATGCAACTGAAACAGGTTCTTGCTAATGGTAAAAAAGGGGGTTTGAATGTAGGGGCTGTTCTTATTTTACCTGAGGGATTTGAATTAGCCCCCCCCGATCGTATTTCTCCCGAAATGAAAGAAAAGATGGGCAATCTTTCTTTTCAGAGTTATCGTCCAAAAAAAAAAAATATTCTTGTGATAGGTCCTGTTCCAGGTCAGAAATATAGTGAAATCACCTTTCCTATTCTTTCCCCAGACCCCGCTATTCAAAAAGACGCTCACTTCTTAAAATATCCTATATATGTAGGCGGGAACAGAGGTAGGGGTCAGATTTATCCCGATGGGAGTAAGAGTAACAATACAGTCTATAATGCTACATCAGCAGGTATAGTAAGTAAAATCATACGTAAAGAAAAAGGGGGATATGAAATAAGCATAGCAGATACGTCAGACGGGCACCAAGTGGTCGATATTATCCCTCCAGGACCGGAACTTCTTGTTTCAGAAGGTGAATCTATCAAGCTTGATCAACCACTAACAAGTAATCCCAACGTGGGTGGATTTGGTCAAGGAGACGCAGAAATAGTACTTCAAGATCCATCACGTGTACAAGGCCTTTTGCTCTTCTTGGCATCTGTTATTCTGGCACAAATATTTTTGGTTCTGAAAAAGA